GTCAACGTAGCTTAATTAAAAGCATAGCACTGAAGATGCTAGGATGGGCCCTGAAAAGCCTCGTAGACACAAAAGCTTGGTCCTGGCTTTATTATCAACTCTAGCTAAACTTACACATGCAAGTATCCGCAACCCTGTGAGAATGCCCTAACAGTTTTCTACTAGAAAACAAGGAGCTGGTATCAGGCACACTTCTAATAGTAGCCCATGACACCTTGCCTAGCCACACCCTCAAGGGAACCCAGCAGTGATAGACCTTAAGCAATAAGTGAAAACTTGACTTAGTTAAAGCTAAGAGAGCCGGTAAATCTCGTGCCAGCCACCGCGGTTATACGAGAGGCTCAAGTTGATAAACCTCGGCGTAAAGTGTGGTTAAGGAAATTTTTTAACTAAAGCCGAACGCCTGTAGAAGCAGTAGCACGCTTATTAAGGTATGAAGCTCACCCACGAAAGTGGCTTTACAAAACCCGACTCCACGAAAGCTAAGAAACAAACTGGGATTAGATACCCCACTATGCTTAGCCATAAATATTGATAGAATCTTACATACTTCTATCCGCCTGGGAACTACGAGCATTAGCTTAAAACCCAAAGGACTTGGCGGTTCTTTAGATCCCCCTAGAGGAGCCTGTCCTGTAACCGATATTCCCCGTTTAACCTTACCCTCTCTTGTTAATCCCGCCTATATACCGCCGTCGTAAGCTTACCCTGTGAAGGACAAATAGCGAGCTAAATTGGCATAGCCCAGAACGTCAGGTCGAGGTGTAGCGTATGGGAGGGGAAGAGATGGGCTACATTCCCTAATTTAGTGAATACGAATGATGTAATGAAAAAGTACATACTGAAGGAGGATTTAGCAGTAAGTGAAAAATAGAGTGTTTCACTGAAGCAGGCTCTAAAGTACGCACATACCGCCCGTCACTCTCCCCGAGCATTTAAAAACACATAACTAAAAAGACATATGAGCAAAGGTGAGACAAGTCGTAACATGGTAAGTGTACCGGAAGGTGCACTTGGAACAAACAGAGTATAGCTAAAATTAGAATAGCATTTCCCTTACACTGAAATATTATCCGTGCAAGTCGGATTACCCTGAAGCTAACCAGCTAGCCCACCCTAACAAAAACAACAAATCAACATCAATAACCACAAATAAACTAACCTTACCCCAAAATAAAACATTTTTCCTCCTTAGTACGGGCGACGGAAAAGGAAATACCGGAGCAATAGAGAAAGTACCGCAAGGGAATGCTGAAAGAGAAATGAAACAACCCAGTAAAGCTTAAAAAAGCAGAGATTTATCCTCGTACCTTTTGCATCATGATTTAGCTAGAACCGTCCAAGCAAAGAGCACTTTAGTTTGGAACCCCGAAACTACGTGAGCTACTCCAAGACAGCCTATTTATAGGGCGAACCCGTCTCTGTGGCAAAAGAGTGGGAAGAACTTCGAGTAGGGGTGACAGACCTATCGAACCTAGTTATAGCTGGTTGCCTGAGAAATGAATAGAAGTTCAGCCTCCTAGCTTCTACCTTCACCCCAATACAACCAATTGATATTAAAGAAGCTAAGAGAGTTAGTCAAAGGGGGTACAGCCCCTTTGAAACAAGATACAACTTTCCCAGGAGGGTGTGGATCATAATTATTAAGGTAAAATGTTATGGTGGGCTTAAAAGCAGCCACCCTGATAGAAAGCGTTAAAGCTCGAACATTAACCTTCTCCCATGTATTTAGATAACAAAATCCCAACCCCCTAATATTATCAGGCTACCTCATGCAAACATGAGAGTATTAATGCTAATATGAGTAATAAGAGAGGCATGCCTCTCTCCTTGCACACATGTACATCGGAACGAACCCTCACCGAAATTTAACGGCCCCAAACGAAGAGGGCAATAGATATAAAAGTAAGAAACCAGAAAACCATCTAAAAACTTACCGTTAACCCCACACTGGTGTGCCTTTAAGGAAAGACTAAAAGAAAAAGAGGGAACTCGGCAAACACAAGCCTCGCCTGTTTACCAAAAACATCGCCTCTTGCTAACCCAAGTATAAGAGGTCCAGCCTGCCCTGTGACTATATGTTTAACGGCCGCGGTATCTTAACCGTGCGAAGGTAGCGTAATCACTTGTCTTTTAAATGGAGACCTGTATGAATGGCATAACGAGGGCTTAACTGTCCCCTTTTTCTAGTCAATGAAATTGATCTCCCCGTGCAGAAGCGGGGATATACCCATAAGACGAGAAGACCCTGTGGAGCTTTAGACATCAGGGCATATCATGCTAAATAACTACTAATCAAAGAATCAAGCTAAGTGAACCCATGCCTGTATGTCTTCGGTTGGGGCGACCGAGGGGAATAAAAAACCCCCGCGTGGAATGGAAGTCTTTACCTCCTACAACCAAGAGCTTACAACTCTAAGAACCAGAATTTCTGACCAAAGAGATCCGGCAACGCCGATCAACGGACCTAGTTACCCCAGGGATAACAGCGCAATCCCCTTTTAGAGCCCTTATCAACAAGGGGGTTTACGACCTCGATGTTGGATCAGGACATCCTAATGGTGCAGCCGCTATTAATGGTTCGTTTGTTCAACGATTAAAGTCCTACGTGATCTGAGTTCAGACCGGAGTAATCCAGGTCGGTTTCTATCTATGCTATCAATCTTTTCCAGTACGAAAGGACCGAGAAGAATAGGCCCATGCTTAAAGTACGCCTCACCACCCCTAATGAAAACAACTTAACTAGGCAAAAAGGAATATCTACTTTAGTTATAAATAATAACCGTTAGTATGGCAGAGTTCGGCTAATGCAAAAGACCTAAGCCCTTTTAACAGAGGTTCAAATCCTCTTTCTAACTATGATAAATACCCTGATTACACATATTATTAACCCTTTGGCCTTTATTGTGCCCGTACTTTTAGCCGTAGCTTTCCTAACCCTAATCGAACGGAAAGTATTAGGGTATATGCAATTACGAAAAGGGCCAAACATCGTAGGACCATTTGGACTTCTACAACCAATCGCAGATGGGGTAAAGCTATTCATTAAAGAACCTCTACAACCTTCAACCTCATCCCCCATTCTATTTCTTCTAGCCCCAATACTTGCACTAACCCTAGCACTCACACTATGAGCCCCCATACCCCTTCCCTACCCTGTTGTAGACCTAAATCTCGGTATTCTATTTATCCTGGCCCTATCAAGCTTAACAGTCTATTCAATCCTGGGCTCAGGCTGAGCATCTAATTCAAAATACGCTCTCTTTGGGTCCCTACGAGCCGTTGCTCAAACCATTTCCTACGAAGTTAGCCTCGGACTCATCCTATTAAATGTTATTATTTTCGCAGGAGGGTTTACCCTACAAACTTTTATCATCGCCCAAGAAACAATTTGACTGATCATTCCTGCATGACCACTAGCTGCAATATGGTATATCTCCACTCTAGCAGAAACAAACCGAGCCCCCTTTGACCTCACTGAAGGTGAATCAGAATTAGTATCCGGCTTCAACGTAGAATATGCAGGAGGACCCTTCGCCCTATTTTTCCTAGCCGAATATGCAAACATCCTACTAATAAATACACTTTCCACTATACTATTCCTAGGAGCCTCTCACATCCCCGCATTTCCAGAACTAACTGCCATTAACCTAATAATTAAAACAGCCCTCCTTTCATTAATTTTCCTCTGAGTACGGGCCTCCTACCCACGATTCCGATACGACCAATTAATACATCTTATCTGAAAAAACTTCCTCCCATTAACACTAGCCCTAATTATCTGGCACCTAGCTCTTTCTATTACATTTGCAGGCCTGCCCCCCCAACTTTAACACCGGAATCGTGCCCGAAACTTAGGGACCACTTTGATAGAGTGAATTATGGGGGTTAAAGTCCCCCCGACTCCTTAGAAAGAAGGGATTTGAATCCTACCTAAAGAGATCAAAACTCTCCGTGCTTCCACTACACTACTTTCTAGTAAAATAAGCTAATCTGTTAAAGCTTCCGGGCCCATACCCTGGACACGTGGGTTAGAATCCCGCTATTACTAATATACTTATTCAATTATTTTCTAGTAAAATAAGCTAATCTATTAAGCTTCTGGGTCCATACCCCAGATATGTGGGTTAAAATCCCATTATTACTAATGAGCCCATTTACTCTAATTATCTTATCATTTAGCCTGATCCTGGGCACTGTTATTACAATAACAAGCTCCCACTGACTCCTCGCCTGAATAGGCCTTGAAATTAATACCCTTGCTTTTATTCCACTAATAGCACGAAATCACCACCCACGAGCAGTAGAAGCATCCACTAAATATTTTTTAATCCAAGCAACCGCTGCCGCCATACTACTATTTGCTAGCGCTACTGAAGCCTGAATTACCGGAGGGTGACAAATTAGTCAACTAACGGACCCATTCACTACCACTATTATTACAATTGCCCTAGCACTCAAAATTGGTTTAGCACCAGCTCATGCCTGAATACCAGAAGTCATACAAGGATTAGACCTCCCCACGGGATTAATCATGGCTACTTGACAAAAACTAGCCCCATTTACCCTACTCATTCAAATTCACCAGACAGACCAAAACCTCTTAATTTTTCTAGGCCTCACTTCAATACTCGTAGGGGGATTAGCGGGGTTAAACCAAACCCAGCTACGAAAAATCATAGCTTACTCCTCAATCGCCCACATAGGATGACTAGTCCTCATTATGCAATTTTTCCAATCAATATCCTTCCTTGCCCTATTAATCTACTTTGTAACTACATTTTCTACCTTCCTTGTATTTAAACTAAATAAAGCAACAAGCATCAATACACTAGCCACTTCTTGGGCCAAAACTCCCGTACTAACAGCCCTAACACCTCTTGTTCTCCTCTCACTTGGTGGGCTCCCCCCTCTTACAGGCTTCATGCCAAAATGACTTATTCTGCAAGAGCTAACTAAACAAGAACTTGCACCTTTAGCAACCGTAGCTGCCCTTACCGCACTACTAAGCCTTTACTTCTACCTACGACTAACATATGCAATAACCTTAACTATGGCCCCAAATAATATTACTAATACCACCTGCTGACGTCTTTTATCTACCCAAAACACCCTCCCAATCACCATTTCAATTATTGCTACCCTGCTCCTTCTTCCAATTGCACCCGCCCTAGTTATAGTCATAAATTACTAAGAGTCTTAGGATAACAAAAGTCCAAAAACCTTCAAAGTCTTTAGCGAGAGTGAAAATCTCTCAGATTCTGATTAAGACTTGCAGGACATAAACCTACATCAACTGAACGCAAATCAGACACTTTAATTAAGCTAAAGCCTTTCTAGATGAGTAGGCCTCGATCCTACAAACTTTTAGTTAACAGCTAAACGCGCAAACCAGCGAGCATCCATCTAATCTTCCCCCGCCTTTCAGAAAAGGAAGGCGGGGGAAGCCCCGGCAGACGCTAATCTGCTACTTAAGATTTGCATTCTTATATGTCAGACACCTCGAGGCTTGATAAGAAGAGGGCTCAAACCTCTGTCTTTGGGGCTACAACCCACCACTTTCTCAGCCATCTTATCTGTGGCAACAATACGCTGAATTTTTTCAACCAATCATAAAGACATTGGCACCCTTTACCTAGTATTTGGTGCATGAGCTGGTATAGTGGGCACAGCCTTAAGCTTGCTTATTCGAGCTGAATTAAACCAACCAGGCGCTCTACTTGGGGATGACCAAATTTATAATGTTATTGTGACAGCACACGCTTTCGTAATAATTTTCTTTATAGTAATGCCAGTTATAATTGGAGGGTTTGGTAATTGACTTGTCCCTATAATAATTGGGGCCCCTGACATAGCATTTCCTCGAATGAATAACATAAGCTTTTGACTCTTACCCCCATCTTTCTTACTTCTACTAGCCTCTTCAGGAGTCGAAGCTGGTGCCGGAACCGGATGAACAGTCTACCCACCATTGGCTGGTAACCTTGCCCATGCTGGGGCATCCGTTGACTTAACTATTTTTTCCCTACATTTGGCAGGGGTATCTTCAATTCTCGGAGCTATTAATTTCATTACAACCATCATTAATATAAAACCCCCAGGCACCACCCAATACCAAACACCTCTCTTTGTCTGAGCCGTATTAATTACAGCCGTTCTTCTTCTTTTATCCCTACCAGTTCTTGCTGCTGGTATTACTATACTTCTCACAGACCGAAATTTAAATACAACTTTCTTTGACCCCGCCGGAGGTGGAGATCCAATTCTATACCAGCACTTATTCTGATTTTTTGGTCACCCAGAAGTGTATATTTTAATTCTCCCAGGATTCGGTATTATTTCCCATGTTGTTGCTTATTATTCTGGTAAAAAAGAACCCTTCGGATATATAGGCATGGTTTGAGCTATAATAGCCATTGGCCTGCTCGGGTTCATCGTATGAGCTCACCATATATTCACAGTAGGTATAGATGTAGACACACGAGCTTATTTTACATCTGCAACAATAATTATTGCAATTCCCACTGGTGTAAAAGTATTTAGCTGACTTGCAACTCTATACGGGGGGTCAATTAAATGAGAAGCCCCATTCTTATGGGCCCTTGGTTTCATCTTCCTATTTACAGTTGGAGGGTTAACAGGTATTATTCTGGCCAACTCATCTTTAGACATTATCCTTCACGACACATATTATGTCGTGGCTCACTTCCACTATGTATTGTCTATAGGGGCTGTATTTGCCATTATGGCCGGCTTTGTCCACTGATTCCCACTATTTACAGGATATACTTTACACAACACCTGGACTAAAGTCCACTTCGCAGTAATGTTTATTGGTGTAAACTTAACATTCTTCCCTCAGCATTTCCTAGGATTAGCTGGAATACCTCGACGGTACTCAGACTACCCAGATGCCTACACCCTATGAAACACAGTTTCCTCTATTGGATCATTAATTTCACTTGTTGCAGTTATTGTATTCCTTTTTATTATCTGAGAAGCATTTGCTGCAAAACGTGAAGTACTGTCAGCAGAATTAGCCCAAACTAATCTAGAATGGTTACAGGGATGTCCACCACCCTACCACACATTTGAAGAACCCGCTTTTGTTGTAACTCAACCGAATACGAGAAAAGGAGGAATTGAACCCCCATAAGTTGGTTTCAAGCCAACCGCAAAACCACTCTGCCATTTTCTTTTTGAGACATTAGTAAAATATATTACATTACCTTGTCAAGGTAATATCGTGGGTTAAATCCCCACATGTCTTATTTACAATATGTCCTACCCCACGCAACTGGGTTTTCAAGACGCAGCTTCACCTCTTATAGAAGAACTCCTACACTTCCACGATCACGCTCTAATAATTATTTTTTTAATTAGTGTAATAGTACTTTATATTATTACCACTCTTATCTTTACTAAACTTACTAATATGAACCTCCTAGATTCCCAAGAAATTGAAATCGTATGAACGGTTCTTCCCGCAATTATCCTTATCCTCATTGCCCTGCCCTCTCTTCGTATTCTTTATCTTATAGATGAAATCAATGACCCCCACCTAACAATTAAAGCCATGGGTCATCAGTGATACTGAAGCTATGAATATACAGACTACGAAAACCTAGGCTTTGACTCCTATATGCTTCCCCCACAAGATTTAACCAACGGTGAATTCCGACTATTAGAAGCAGACCATCGAGTAGTTCTTCCAGTAGAATCCCCGATTCGAACCTTAATTTCCGCTGATGACGTCCTTCACTCATGAGCAGTACCTTCTCTAGGTGTAAAAATGGATGCAGTACCAGGCCGATTAAACCAACTAACTACAGCTGCATCCCGACCCGGTATCTTCTATGGGCAATGCTCAGAGATCTGCGGAACAAATCACTCTTTTATACCTATTGTAATTGAGGCAGTTCCATTAGTGAACTTTGAAACCTGAACATCTCTTATACTTGAAGAAGTCTCGCTAAGAAGCTAAACATGGATATAGCGTTAGCCTTTTAAGCTAAAGAATGGTGACTTCCTACCACCCTTAGTGACGAAAACATGCCTCAAATGAATCTAGACGTGTGGTTCATGATTATGCACCACTCATGATTTGCCCTACTTTTTGTTGTAGCGCCAAAAGTACTAAATCACACCTTTATTAAAGTTCACCCCTATAAAGAACACTTAAACACCCAAAAACCCCAATGAAACTGACCATGAACCTAAGCCTATTTACCCAGTTTTCATTAATATACATTTTTATCATTCCGAGCAGCCTAGTAGCTGTTCTTGTACCCTGAGTCTTTATTCCCAACTCCTCATTACAATGAGATCCTGACCGTTCATATTCTATTCGTAAATGATCTATGTCAATACTTATCCGAGAAATCTTCTCACCTACATTACTTGAAGGTCACGTCTGAACCCTTATATTTGTTACATTAGCAGCATACTTAGTCTTCTTAAACCTTTTAGGACTAGTACCTTACACCTTCTCACCCACCTCACATTTATCACACAACTTAGCTTTTGCAGTCCCTTTTTGATTAGTAACAACAATTGTCAGCATTGTTAAAAACTCGGACCGTTTCGTAGCCCATCTTCTCCCACCAGGAACCCCAACTTTTATTATTCCTATCCTAGTTATTGTTGAATCACTAAGCCTTATCATCCGCCCACTCGCCCTAGGAGTACGTTTAGCAGCTAATATTACAGCTGGCCACCTTTTAGTTCACCTAGTTGCAAAAGTCACTTTTATTTTACTTACAACATTCGAGATCTCCGTAGTCTTTACTGCTGTACTGCTGACTCTCTTAATTATTCTAGAAGTCGCCGTAGCGGTAATCCAAGCCTACGTATTTATTCTACTATTATCCCTGTATTTACAAGAAAACGATTAATGGCCCACCAATGACACTCATACCATATAGTAAACCCTAGCCCCTGACCACTAACAGGCGCAACCGCTGCCCTTTTAATAACGTCAGGCCTAGCTATATGATTCCATTTTAACACTATAACTCTAATAAATTTAGGGTTGATTCTTCTAATTCTATCAGTATATCAATGATGACGAGATGTTGTACGAGAAGCAACCTTCCAAGGACATCACACACCCCTCGTCCAAATAGGACTTCGATATGGTATAATCCTTTTTATTACTTCCGAAGTCTTATTCTTCTTAGGTTTTTTCTGAGCCTTTTATCACTCTAGCCTGGCCCCTACCCCTGAATTAGGGGGGTGCTGACCACCCGCGGGTATTAACACACTCGACCCATTCGAAATTCCCCTGTTAAACACCGCAGTCCTCCTAGCCTCAGGAGTGACAGTAACCTGAGCCCACCATAGTCTTATAGCAGGGGCCCGAAAAGAAGCAATACAATCTCTGACTCTTACGATCCTCCTAGGGTTTTACTTTACCTTTCTTCAAGGCTTGGAGTATTATGAAGCCCCTTTTACAATTGCAGAAGGAGTGTACGGATCAACATTCTTTGTAGCAACCGGCTTCCATGGCCTTCATGTAATTATTGGCTCTACATTTCTAGCCATCTGCTTATTACGCCAAATATTCTTCCATTATACAACTGATCATCACTTCGGATTCGAAGCAGCTGCCTGATACTGACACTTTGTAGACGTTGTATGACTATTCCTGTTTGTGTCCATTTACTGATGAGGATCTTAATCTTTCTAGTACTAAATACAGTATTAGTGACTTCCAATCACCAGGTCTTGGTTAAAATCCAAGGAAAGATAATGAACTTAATCACAACAATTATTTTAATTACTACCACACTTTCAATTATCTTGGCTATTGTCTCTTTCTGATTACCATTAATAACACCAGACCACGAAAAACTCTCTCCTTACGAATGCGGCTTCGACCCACTAGGCTCAGCCCGATTACCATTTTCACTACGCTTTTTCCTTGTAGCCATTCTTTTCCTTCTGTTTGACCTAGAAATTGCCCTCCTATTACCCCTTCCCTGAGGAGATCAGTTACCCTCGCCACTAACTACCTTCCTCTGAGCTACCAGTGTATTAATCTTGCTTACACTAGGCCTAATTTACGAATGAATGCAAGGAGGCCTAGAATGAGCCGAATAGGTGGTTAGTTTAAATCAAAACGCTTGATTTCGGCTCAAGAACCTATGGTGAAACCCCATAATCACCTTATGAACCCAATTCACTTTGCTTTCTCATCAGCCTTCCTATTAGGTCTTATAGGCCTTGCATTCAATCGAACCCATCTACTATCAGCTCTTCTATGCCTAGAGGCCATAATACTTTCTCTCTTTATTGCCCTCTCAATTTGAACCCTTCAACTAAACTCGACTAATTTCTCAGCATCTCCTATACTAATACTAGCCTTCTCAGCCTGTGAAGCAAGCGCAGGCCTTGCTCTACTGGTAGCAACCTCCCGAACCCATGGAAACGACCGCCTACAAAACCTAAATCTTCTACAGTGCTAAAAATTATAGCCCCAACACTCATGCTGATCCCTACAATTTGATTAACCCCCTTAAAATGATTGTGACCCACAGCCCTTGCCCACAGCCTTATTATTGCACTCGTCAGCTTCTCATGGTTTGCCAACCTATCAGAAGCAGGTTGAACCTCTCTTAACCTATACATAGCAACAGATTCCTTGTCTACCCCTCTCCTCATCTTAACCTGTTGACTTCTACCCCTAATAATTCTAGCCAGTCAAAATCATACAATATCAGAAACACCTAACCGTCAACGAACATTCATCACCCTGCTAGTATCCTTGCAAATTTTCCTGATTTTAGCCTTCAGCGCCACAGAAATTCTTATATTTTATGTTATATTTGAAGCCACCCTAATTCCTACACTAATCTTAATTACTCGCTGAGGAAATCAAACAGAACGTTTAAATGCAGGGACATATTTCCTATTTTATACACTAGCAGGCTCACTCCCTCTTTTAGTAGCACTTCTCCTCCTACAAAACAGCATAGGCACACTATCTTTACTAACACTCCAATACTCAACCCCTATTCAACTTAACTCTTACGCAGATAAATTATGATGAGCAGGCTGCCTATTAGCTTTCCTGGTTAAAATACCTCTCTACGGTATACATCTTTGACTTCCCAAAGCACATGTAGAAGCCCCTATTGCTGGCTCAATAGTTCTTGCAGCAGTACTCCTAAAACTAGGGGGGTACGGCATGATACGAATAATGATTATACTAGAACCTCTCACTAAGGAACTCAGCTACCCATTTATTATTCTTGCCCTCTGAGGCGTCGTAATAACAGGCTCAATTTGTTTACGGCAGACAGACCTTAAAGCCCTAATTGCTTACTCCTCAGTAAGTCATATAGGGTTAGTTGCCGGAGGGATCCTTATTCAAACACCATGAGGCTTCACTGGGGCCCTAATCCTTATAATTGCACACGGATTGACCTCGTCTGCCCTTTTCTGCCTAGCAAATACTAACTACGAACGAACCCACAGCCGAACAATAGTGTTAGCACGAGGCCTACAAATAATTCTACCCCTAATAACAGCATGATGGTTTATTACCAGTTTAGCTAACTTAGCACTACCCCCTTTCCCAAACCTTATAGGAGAGCTTATAATTATTACCTCTATATTCGACTGATCCCACTGAACCATTGCAATGACAGGACTAGGCACCCTAATTACCGCAGCATACTCACTATATATATTTCTAATAACACAACGAGGACCTCTGCCCTCTCATATTATTGCTTTAGACCCATCACACTCACGAGAACATCTTCTAATGGCCTTGCACCTTCTCCCACTAATTCTACTCATCCTCAAACCTAAATTAATTTGAAGCTGAACTGCATGTAGATATAGTTTAATAAAAATATTTGATTGTGGCTCCAAAGATAGGGGTTGAAGTCCCCTTATTTACCGAGAGAGGCTCGCACAGCAACGAATACTGCTAATCTTCGCCACCTTGGTTGAACTCCAGGGCTCACTCGAAAAAGCTCCTAAAGGATAACAGCTCATCCATTGGTCTTAGGAACCAAAAACTCTTGGTGCAAATCCAAGTAGTAGCTATGCACCCCACTCCTTTAATAATAACAACAAGTCTTATTATTATTTTTTTACTATTAACAATTCCCGTATTAACATCCCTATCCCCGCACCCTCAAACCTCTAGCTGGTCCTTAACCCAAGTCAAAACTGCAGTAAAACTTTCATTCTTTGTCAGCCTACTACCTCTATTCCTTTTTATTAATGAAGGAGCAGAAACAATTATTACAAGCTGAAACTGAATAAACACCAACACCTTTAATATTAATATTAGCCTAAAATTCGACTACTACTCAATTATCTTTACCCCGGTTGCCCTTTATGTGACATGATCAATTCTGGAATTCGCATCATGATATATACATACAGACCCTAATATAAACCGATTTTTTAAATATCTTTTAATTTTCCTAATCGCAATAATTATTCTTGTTACAGCTAACAATATATTTCAACTTTTCATCGGCTGAGAGGGTGTAGGAATCATGTCATTTCTTCTTATTGGATGATGATATGGACGTGCAGATGCAAATACAGCCGCCCTACAAGCAGTAGTGTACAACCGAGTTGGCGACATCGGACTCATCCTTGCTATGGCATGAATGGCAACCAGCCTGAACTCCTGAGAACTACAACAAATATTCTCCACCGCTAAAAACTTTGACCTAACCCTCCCCCTCCTAGGACTAATTATTGCTGCCACCGGAAAATCTGCTCAATTTGGCCTTCACCCTTGACTTCCCTCAGCCATGGAAGGTCCTACACCGGTATCTGCCCTTTTACATTCTAGTACTATAGTTGTTGCAGGCATTTTTCTGTTAGTTCGAATGAGCCCTATAATAGAAAATAACCAAACAGCTCTAACCATTTGCCTCTGCTTAGGGGCCTTAACAACACTCTTTACCGCCACCTGTGCTTTAACCCAAAATGATATCAAAAAAATTGTTGCATTCTCAACATCAAGCCAACTTGGCCTAATAATAGTAACTATTGGTCTTAATCAACCTCAACTAGCCTTCCTTCACATCTGCACTCATGCCTTCTTTAAAGCAATACTGTTCCTCTGCTCAGGCTCTATTATTCATAGCCTAAATGACGAACAAGATATTCGAAAAATAGGAGGAATACACCACTTAGCCCCTTTTACCTCTTCCTGCTTAACTATTGGTAGTCTAGCCCTAACTGGCACCCCCTTCCTAACTGGGTTCTTCTCTAAAGATGCTATCATTGAAGCACTAAACACATCATACCTTAACGCCTGAGCCCTAACACTTACCCTTCTAGCCACCTCCTTCACAGCTATTTATAGTCTACGAATTGTTTTCTCTGTGTCCATAGGACACCCTCGATTTAATGCCTTCTCACCTATTAACGAAAATAACCCCTCAGTAATTAACCCTATCAAACGACTAGCGTGAGGCAGCATCATTGCTGGCCTTATTATTACCTCAAATATTACCCCTCTAAAAACACCCATTATATCTATACCACCTCTCCTTAAACTAGCCGCCCTCACTGTAACAGTCTTGGGCCTTATTACCGCGCTAGAACTAGCATCCCTAACAAATAAACAATTCAAAACCACCCCTACAATTCCCCCTCACCACTTCTCCAACATACTAGGCTTCTTCCCTCACATCATGCATCACCTCTCACCGAAACTAAATTTGGCACTTGGCCAAACTATTGCTAACCAAACAATCGACCAGACATGGCTGGAAAAAATAGGACCAAAGGCTATAGTTACCATAAATACCCCCTTAATTTCTATAACAAGCAACACCCAACAAGGTATAATTAAAACCTACCTTACCTTGTTCCTCCTGACTTTAACACTAATAATTATTATTACCCTTTTTTAGACCGCTCGAACCGCCCCCCGACTAAGACCCCGAGTCAACTCCAAAACTACAAACAAAGTAAGGAGTAGTACGTAAGCACTAATTATTAATATACCACCTCAAGACGAATACATTAATGCAACACCCCCAATGTCCCCTTGAAAAACATAAAATTCCCCCGGATCATTAACAGATAATAAATAAGGCTCTTGTCACTTCCGCCCAAGATATACATATAAAAACATTAATAAACCAACATGAACCATTGCATTCAATATAACACCCTGATTTCCCCAACTCTCCGGAAATGGCTCGGCAGCTAATGCTGCCGAATAAGCAAATACTACTAACATTCCCCCTAAATAAATTAAAAATAACACCAAGGAAAAAAAAGCGCCCCGATATCAAATTAAAACTCCACACGCTATTCCTGATACAATTACCAAAGCTAAAGAAGCAAAATACGGAGAAGGATTAGCAGCTACTGCAACTAAACCAATCACCAATCCTAATAAAAAAACAAATACAGAATAAATCACAATTCCTGCCAGGACTCTAACCAGGACTAACGACTTGAAAAACCATCGTTGTTATTCAACTACAAGAACTTTTAATGGCAAACCTTCGAAAAACACACCCATTATTAAAAATCATTAATGGTTCACTAATTGACCTCCCCACCCCCTCCAATATTTCTGCATGATGAAACTTTGGCTCCTTACTTGGCCTCTGCTTAATTTCCCAGATCCTAACAGGACTGTTCCTTGCAATACACTACACCCCTGACATCGAGTCAGCCTTCAACTCTGTAGCCCATATCTGCCGAGATGTAAATTTTGGCTGACTTATCCGTAATCTTCACGCAAACGGAGCATCTTTCTTTTTCATCTGTATTTATCTTCACATCGGACGAGGCCTATATTATGGATCATACCTATACATAGAAACTTGAAATACTGGGGTTATTCTTCTCTTACTAGTAATAATAACCGCCTTCGTTGGCTATGTTCTTCCCTGAGGACAGATGTCGTTCTGAGGAGCTACCGTCATTACAAATCTTCTATCCGCTGTTCCCTACGTAGGAGTCACATTAGTTGAATGAATCTGAGGGGGGTTTTCAGTAGACAATGCCACCCTAACCCGATTCTTCGCCTTCCATTTCGTACTCCCATTTATCATCACAGCTCTTATAATTATTCACCTATTCTTCCTTCACTTAACTGGTTCTAATAACCCAATCGGCTTAAACTCTAGTACAGATAAAATTCCATTCCACCCTTACTTCCTCTACAAGGATTTATTAGGCTTCGTAATTCTACTTACAGCACTAACCTCATTAGCCCTATTCTTTCCAAACCTACTAGGAGACCCTGACAACTTCACACCCGCCAACCCAATAGTTACACCCCCTCATATTAAACCAGAGTGATATTTCCTATTTGCTTACGCAATCTTGCGATCAATTCCTAATAAACTTGGAGGAGTCCTAGCCCTGCTAGCTTCCATCCTAGTCCTTATATTAGTTCCCCTCTTGCACACCTCTAAACAACGAACACTTACATTCCGACCATTCTCCCAATTCCTATTCTGAACTCTTGTTGCAGACACAGCAATCCTTACCTGAATCGGAGGAATGCCAGCAGAACACCCCTTCATTATCATCGGCCAAGTAGCTTCTGTTCTCTACTTCTCAATCTTCCTAATCATACTCCCAATTGCAGGTTGAACAGAAAACAAAATACTACAATAACAATGCATCAGTAGCTCAGCATCAGAGCGCCGGTCTTGTAAACCGGACGTCGGAAGTTAAAATCTTCCCTTTTGCTCAAAAAAAGGAGACTTTAACTCCTACCACCGGCTCCCAAAGCCAGGATTCTCAAATTAAACTATTCTTTGTTTTAGTGCATATATGAATTATCCCCTATATATAATATACAACATATTAAATCAATACATTCAAGGACATATATGTATTATCACCATTAATAATATGCAAACATACAAGAATTACATACCATTAAGATATTCATAAACCATTAATTTATAAAAATTACATAAATGTTAATAAACTAACTTAAATTTAAGACCTAGCATTAAGACGAGTCATCAATGTTATACCAAGTATAAACATCCCGTCGAATAAAACAGTTATACGCAGTAAGAGCCTACCATCCAGCTCATAACTTAATGCCTACGTTTATTGAAGGTGAGGGACAAAAATTGTGGGGGTCGCACTGTATGAATTATTCCTGGCATTTGGTTCCTACTTCAGGGCCATCAACTGGTTCATCCCCCATCTCTTTCTCGACGCTTGCATAAGTTATTGGTGGAGTACATACGACTCGTTAATCCCCAAGCCGAGCATTCACTCCACAGCGCATGGTTATTTTTTTTTGTCTTCCTTTCACTTGACATTTCAGAGTGCATACAGTCATGACGTTTAAGGTTGTTCATGTTTCTTGCCTGCGGGTAATATGTATTAATGGTGGAAAGACATTACTTAAGAATTACATAACTGATATCAAGAGCATAATAATTATACAGTATTGTATTCTCAATCCTAAGATATCTAAGATACCCCCTCTCGACTTTTTCGAGTATATGCCCCCCTACCCCCCTACACTCGTGACATAGCTATCATTCCTATAAACCCTTAACAAACAGGGAAATCTCGAGTGGAAAACTTTATAATCCAAAACGTTCTTATTTACATTATTATAAATATTTTATATTTTACCCCCCTACACTCGTGACATAGCTATCATTCCTATAAACCCTTAACAAACAGGGAAATCTCGAGTGGAAAACTTTATAATCCAAAACGTTCTTATTTACATTATTATAAATATTTTATATTTTACCCCCCTACACTCGTGACATAGCTATCATTCCTATAAACCCTTAACAAACAGGGAAATCTCGAGTGGAAAACTTTATAATCCAAAACGTTCTTATTTACATTATTATAAATATTTTATATTACCCCTACACTCGTGACATAGCTATCATTCCTATAAACCCTTAACAAACAGGGAAATCTCGAGTGGAAAACTTTATAATCCAAAACGTTCTTATTTACATTATTATAAATATTTTATATTACCCCTACACTCGTGACATAGCTATCATTCCTATAAACCCTTAACAAACAGGGAAATCTCGAGTGGAAAACTTTATAATCCAAAACGTTCTTATTTACATTATTATAAATATTTTATATTACCCCTACACTCGTGACATAGCTATCATTCCTATAAACCCTTAACAAACAGGGAAATCTCGAGTGGAAAACTTTATAATCCAAAACGTTCTTATTTACATTATTATAAATATTTTATATTACCCCTACACTCGTGACATAGCTATCATTCCTATAAACCCTTAACAAACAGGGAAATCTCGAGTGGAAAACTTTATAATCCAAAACGTTCTTATTTACATTATTATAAATATTTTATATTACCCCTACACTCGTGACATAGCTATCATTCCTATAAACCCTTAACAAACAGGGAAATCTCGAGTGGAAAACTTTATAATCCAAAACGTTCTTATTTACATTATTATAAATATTTTATATTACCCCTACACTCGTGACATAGCTATCATTCCTATAAACCCTTAACAAACAGGGAAATCTCGAGTGGAAAACTTTATAATCCAAAACGTTCTTATTTACATTATTATAAATATTTTATATTACCCCTACACTCGTGACATAGCTATCATTCCTATAAACCCTTAACAAACAGGGAAATCTCGAGTGGAAAACTTTATAATCCAAAACGTTCTTATTTACATTATTATAAATATTTTATAT